TAAAGATAATAACGAATAGAAAGGAATTAATGACTTGGACTGGGTATTAACGGTCAATCTCCGGTAGAAGGTTCCGTCGGAACAATTATTTATTTCAGGTACCTCTTAAATAAAAAAAAAAAAGAGAGAAAATGTGGGGAGAAATGACAAGAAGATATTGGAACATGAATTTTGAAGAGATGATGAAAGCAGGAGTTCATTTTGGCCATGGTACTAGGAAATGGAATCCTAGAATGGCACCTTACATCTCTTCAAAGCGTAAAGGTATTCATATTACAAATCTTACTCGAACTGCTCGTTTTTTGTCAGAAGCCTGTGATTTAGTTTTTGATGCAGCAAGTATAGGAAAACACTTCTTAATAGTTGGTACCAAAAATAAAGCAGCCAATTCAGTAGCATCAGCTGCAATAAGGGCTCGGTGTCATTATGTTAATAAAAAATGGCTCGGTGGTATGTTAACGAATTGGTCCACTACAGAAATGAGACTTCATAGGTTCAGGAACTTGAGATCGGAACAAAATACGGGGAAACTCAACTGTCTCCCGAAAAGAGATGTAGCAATGTTGAAGAGGCAATTATCTCACTTGCAAACCTATCTGGGCGGGATCAAATATATGACGGGGTTACCCGATATTGTAATCATCGTTGATCAGCAAGAAGAATATACGGCTCTTCGAGAATGTCTCACTTTGGGGATTCCAACAATTTGTTTAATCGATACAAATTGTGACCCGGATCTCGCAAATATTCCGATTCCAGCGAACGATGACGCTATAGCTTCAATCCGATTGATTCTTAACAAATTAGTATCCGCAATTTGTGAGGGCGGTTCTAGCTATATAAGAAATTATTGATTAATAATAGGATAAGTCAATGACTTTGGAAACTCCATAAATTGATTGAATCGGTTACTATCCCTGAGTCTCAAAAAAGAGATCAAAATCACTGGGGATATTATGTGATCACTTGGGATCCGAAATATACGATTGATTCAAAGTAGACGAGTTGAGAAAGAGATACGAGATGGCTGAATCAAAATAATTCCTTTTTAAGTTCTATTTATGTCAGAGGGCAATATGAATGTTTTACCCTGTTCCATCAACTCACTAAAAGTGTTATACGATATATCCGATGTGGAAGTAGGCCAACATTTTTATTGGCAAATAGGGGGTTTCCAAGTCCATGCCCAAGTACTTATCACTTCTTGGGTTGTAATTGCTATCTTATTAGGTTCAGCCACTATAGCTGTTCGGAATCCACAAACCATTCCAACCGACGGTCAGAATTTCTTCGAATATGTCCTCGAATTCATTCGAGACTTGAGCAAAACTCAGATTGGAGAAGAATATGGTCCTTGGGTTCCCTTTATTGGAACTATGTTCCTATTTATTTTTGTTTCTAACTGGTCAGGTGCCCTTTTACCCCGGAAAATCATACAGTTACCGCATGGAGAGTTAGCTGCACCCACGAATGATATAAATACTACTGTTGCTTTAGCTTTACCTACGTCAGTGGCATATTTCTATGCGGGTCTTACCAAAAAAGGATTGGGTTATTTCGGTAAATACATTCAACCAACTCCAATACTTTTACCAATTAACATCCTAGAAGATTTCACAAAACCCTTATCACTTAGTTTTCGACTTTTCGGGAATATATTAGCGGATGAATTAGTAGTTGTTGTTCTTGTTTCTTTAGTACCTTCGGTGGTTCCTATACCTGTCATGTTCCTTGGATTATTCACAAGCGGGATTCAGGCTCTTATTTTTGCAACTTTAGCCGCAGCTTATATAGGTGAATCCATGGAGGGTCATCATTGACTAGCTTCCGAAATGGTCTTAAAAAAAAGCTTATCCCAACTCATACCGGTATATACGATCTAGAATAGGAGCAAAAAAAAAATGTATGATATTAGAGAATTAAAAAAAAGTAAGGGGGGTTGAGCTGGGTATATGTAAGGGCTCTAAGCCAATCCCTGTATATGTTTCGAAGAATGATTCTAGAATCCGGTTCAATAGAAGATACGGATGGTTTACGTTATTAAAGAAACAATGTATATGTGATATTAGATATTCACTAGTTATATATGGGCTATCCATATATATTATTTCCCATCCCACTGAATTTAGACGGATTCCAATGCAAGCCCTTCCGTTTTATCTGTGACTGTGGATTGAATGAATAAACAAATGAAGTCAAGCATGCATATAGAAGAGAAAGAGCGAAGAATTGAAAGAATGGAATGGTTCGGAACAAAGAAATGGAAGAATTGGAACCATATAGATTTACAAAGACTCCACGGATAGGAACTAAAAACGAGATATCGAAGTAGCTCTGATGATTCAGTAATATTATTATTTCAATTCAGAGTTCTTAGTTCTTTTTTTTTTCGGATAGATCTTAAGTGATGGAATAATGAAGTAATAATTCATCGGTTGATTGTATCATTAACCATTTCTTTTTTTTGGTGCGAGGAACTTAATATGAATCCATTGATTTC